CAATAAATTTTTTTTGTTTGGCAAGTCAAAAGTCTATTTGGCATCTCCTCATTTGCAACCAATTCTTGATGTGAAAACACAGATACAAAAGGATCATCTTGGAATAGCAAAAAGAGTGGATCCGGGGGTTCCCAAATGAATTGGCTTATTCGAAAAACGCCTTGTTCTTTGAAAGATCTATTTTGTGTCTGGTACTCCATCGTTCCATCCTCCAAGAACTCCGAATCATTCTCTTGCTCTTGAAGCTCACCCTCTTCATCATAATCATAAATCATCTGCTTGTCCCAAAATGACCTTTCCCAATAGGGAAATCCGAATTCATTGGACATACAATCATCAAATAGAAATTCCCAAGGACGCCATATTCGAGGAGCCCAAACTATGTGATTGAATAAATCCTCCTCAAGCGGGTCGAGGACTCCTTCCCCTTCTTCGAACCCCGATTCATATTTTTCATAGAGAAATCTATGATCAAGGATAGAACGATATCCATTTTGAATCATATTTATGGGATTCTTTGGTTCGGGCCTAAGAAGAAATGTTACTCCATCATTATCAAACGGACTTCCTGTCCGTGAGGATCCCAGCAGAGCACCTTCTACTTCTAATAGGCCATGAACTAGATCAGAATCATTATAAAGGAGTCTATAAGAAGTGAGACCATCATTTTTTTCGGTTAGAGACCAAAGGTTTTGAGCGACGGATCCGGCAGAACAACTCAAAAGATAAAGAAGTATCGTTAATTTCTTCATGCTTGTTCCAAGTTCCAAGTACCATTTGTACAAATCAGAATCTCCCCCGTTACACGATTTCTTCTTCATATAGATAGATATAGGATCTATGGAAAAATTACTTAGAAGTAGATTTTGTGAAACAGCCCTTCCTATCTGATAGAAAAGTATACCATGATCCTGAACCGATCTTATCTGAGATCTCAAATCCCAAGTTTGTCGATGAAGAGCGTGTCTAATTATATTAGTGTCTATAATGGATTTTTTTTGGATAATACTAATCGATAGCGCCTCATTGGTAAGTGCTACAAGATCTCGTACATTAGAACCCAGAGTTATGGACCCGCATCCATGAGTATCGAACATTTTCTTTTCCAAGTGAAAGCCGCGTGTATAAGCAAGACTGAAAAAGTGCTTTCTTTGTTGTGGAATAAGAAGCCTTCGTATTTTAATACACGTATTTAATTTATTCGGAGCTATTAGAGCGGGATCCACTTTTTGGGGAATATGAGTCGAAGCAATAACAAGAATATTTCTAGTAGAAGATTTTTCAGAATCCCTGGAAAGAGAGTTCACTAATACACCCAGGGATAAGTCATTCGACTCATTCCCATCCAGATCATGAATGTTCGGAATCCAAATTATGCAAGGAGACATTGCTTTTGCTAATTCGAATTGAAGCTTGAGAAAAAATCGGTCTATTTCCGGTATGATATCCTCAGGTATCGGATCCTCCATACTTAGAAACTCCAAATGGCTATCATAGTTACGGTCGAGATATTCGCTATCGTATCTATCCAAATTATAGCAATTATCCTCGTTGCTAGGTAAAAGACTGTAAATGGTACCCTCTCTATCATCAAAAAGATCATCATCGTCATCATCAAAAAGATCATTAACATCAAAACCTTTAGGATAGTTATCCAGGAGCTTGTTTACAGATACTGTAATGAAAGGAACATAGGAGTTTGTAGCTAGATATTTGACCAAATAGGATCGTCCAGTTCCTATAGAACCTATCACTAAAATACCCCTCGGAGGGGATAGGGCTAAGCGGAGCGAAAAGGGTTTTCCATGAGATGGGAAATCAAAACTGGTAGTCGTACACGGGGTTTCTGAATAAGTGATTGTCTGATAATGAGCGAGGAATATCCGTCTTTCTGCTAAGCAGGATTTATTGAACTCATAATTTAGTAGATACTTTTTATGAATGTCAATTAAATTTCGTAAGTAAATTGTTCCCGGTTGCTCAATCATTTGATAACCAGAGTTATTCTTTGATAAATGATAACTATTAGTCAGACTCAATAAAATTTGATCAATCCTTTTTTCTGTCGTTAAGGTAGAGAACTGAACCATGAATTCCCTTTCTTTATCAGAAATGAAATCACTGGTCAAGATCCAGGATTCGATTTTATCATGAATCCAATCACTATTCACATCTTTTCTTTTTCTTATCGAGGTATAGATTGCTTTACTTGTCTGACTTAAATGTCTAGTATTTCTCAAAAACTCGATTCGATTGATGGGATTTGGTATAATCCTTATGAGATCGATGAGATTCAAATCTTTCTTCTTCGAACGTATGGATTTGACCCCACCTCGTCTTTCTTCTATAAAATTTCCTAATTGTTCCAGAGCAACGACAAACATATACTTTAACCCGAAAGAATTGAGTTCTGATATAGGATACCTATCCATAAGTTTTTCCAACTCAATCATGTATGATGGAATCATCAAAGATTTGACTTCTTCGAACTCTCTCTGTAACTCATTAGAGAATCGAGAAACAAAGACAAGATGTGTATGAACCAGATATCCGGTAACAAGAAGAAGGATAAGGATTAAAACAAAGAACTCCCTCAGATGTGTCGATATCAATGGTGACTCATTTTCCAACCACACGCTCATGCTCACAAGAAAATGATGTAAACACTTACTCGAAATCTGACTTATAGGATTCCGTGGTGAAAGACACAATTTTTCCCGAAGAATTCGCTTGGATCCATCCCTAATATCATGAAAAATGGATACAAATTGTTGAAATTTAGGACTCCTACGTAGTATCGCCAATAGGTCGAAAAAAGTATCTAAAAATATTAAATTTAGATATTCGTGTCCTGTCCGGGTAAGTAACAATTGTATTATATATGGTTGGAATTGCTTCAATTTTGAGAAAGTTGAAAAAACACTATTTCTTTGTCTATACATTGGCCTTTTTTCAAAGCGTTTTGGTAAACAAGGACGGTGTTTTTTCCTCTTTTTGGATGGTACATATTTCTCAGAATATCTTGTTAAACAAGGACGGTGTTTTTTTCGCTTTTCGGATTTTTTCCTCCAATATTCCCCTTTCCAATATTTAACAAGCCCACCAGAATGAATTCTCTCTGGATTATCAATCAAATCCATCTTTAGATTATCAATCAAATCCATCTTTGAACCTAAATTCAAATCCTCAAGCCTCATATACTGAAACTCGATTAACATAGGCTCTGGCTCTCTTTTTTTTTTTTTTGATGGTTTGTTTAATAAATATAAATCGAGGAATTGTCCATACATAAAATACGTAAAATCATAATTACAGGACCTTTCCACATATTGATTATCAAAATATTGATTATCCAAGTGATCAAAGAATTTAAGTAGATCTGCTTTATAAAAAGAGGATATCAATGAACTTCTATGAAATTCTTTCACGGGGAAAAGGTTCATCCAATTGTCTTGATCTTGATAGTGATCGTGTAATATCATTGAGAAATTGGAGTGAGAAAAAGATTTCCCGAAATTGGAGTTAGAAAAAGATTTCCCGAAATTGGAGTTAGAAAAAGATTTCCCGAAATTGGAGTTAGAAAAAGATTTCCAGAAATTGGAGTTAGAAAAAGATTTCCAGAAACATTTCGATAAATAGAAGTCAGAAAAAGATTTCCTGCGATTCTTCTTCTCTTCTTCTTTCTCTTTCTTCTTTCTAGTATAGAATGATATCCAATTTTGTCTCTTATTGAACTCATTGAAGGATAATTTTGATTTTTTAGAAGTATAAAAGTCATCCAATAAGAAGGGTTTCCTTTTTTTCAAATGAACGATTTGAAGACCTATTGATTCTAACAACTGATTCCCGAGTGGATCATTCGGACGTTTCAATTCATACATGTGGATCTCGGACCTATGAATGGGTATATTACCGAAACTCACAAAGAAAAAAGGAAGTGAGTTAGACAAAAATGGAAGAAACTTGGAGAAAAAGAAATAAGGTGACTTAGACAGTGACTTAGACAAGAAATAAAGTGACTTAGACAAGAAATAAAGTGACTTCTTTTTGTCAATAACCTCAGACCAATCAATCGAATAGGCATTCATGTGTAATTGATCGAACACTACTTGAAATGGATCGAACACTACTTGAAAACGGCTATTCTGCTCAGAAATGAAATGGTCCAAATGTTCCTGGAAATTCTTACTCCCATTGGACCATTTGTATTTATATGCATTTGGCTCCTTATTCATAGATCTCTCGGTTTGATAAACCAAATTCTTCTGGTTTTGTTTCCCATTTGAGAAATGTTGGTTGATCGTGTATTTCCTTGTAGGTCTATGATTAAGAATATGTTTTCTATGATTAAGAATATTTTTTCCTATTTGATACCTTTGAATTACATATTCCGAGTTGCGATGGAATAGATTCGATAGTTTTATGTATCCATAGGTATTGTTTGGATAAAAAGATTCATTCTCTTCGTAAAAAAGAGGAGGTAGAACCAATGGAAAAGATTTCTTTTTTGATTTATGCTTTGATTCATGCCAGGAGTTGATCTCATTTATGAATTTTTGTTTTTTATCCAATCTGGAAAAATCAATCGAAAAAGAAAATCCATTATGATACACTAGATCCGGCTTAGTTATTGATAGATTGAATAGATTTCCCATTTCTTGAAATCTCTTGTGTAACAAGTATCCTGCCCTATTCCGGTCATGGAATAGATGAAATAACCCAAAAAGTCGATTTTTGTTCAAGAATGAATCGGAACTATAAAGCTCATCTTTCGCAACCCCAACACATCCTGGATCGGATGAAATAGGATGAATTGAGACAGTATTTTGTAAATATATACTTATCTTGACTATATTGGCTATTTCTTTATTTTCCGATTGCCTCAAACGAACAAAAGAAACATCTTCTTCTTTCTTAAATAATCTCTCAGTAGGATTCAAATCCAGCTGAAGTTTTAACCATCTGTCATATAAAAAAGACCGGCCGGCTCTTGTAGGATT